AAATTGTTACATGGTAGAAAAGGGGGATTCAGGAAGAGTGGGAGTGCGAAATGAGTAGTTGGGTTTTGAGGGATGGGGGAATGATTTCAAATCTAGAGGGGTAGCTGTCTAAGGAAAATGAAATCATTAAAGTACTAGGTTTGTATCAGGTTGGTGATAAAGGTTGATTGGTAGGGTTCCGTTAAGTCATAGAGGTTAATAACGCTAGATGAGTGGTAATTAATCTTGAATGTGTTATGTATGTGCTAGTTCTTGTTTTTGGGGTTTGGCAAGACATTGATAGTTGTGCATAATATTAGATTTAACGGGGGGTAAGGGGGGTTTGCTGAACTAACCTATTACGTGTGGGTGTGGGTGTGGGCGCGTGTGCGTATGCGTATGCGCGTATGCGTATGCGTATGCGTATGCGTATGCGTATGCGTATGCGTATGCGTATGCGTACGCGTATGCGTATGCGTATGCGTATGCGAATGCGTATGCGTATGCGTATGCGAATGCGTATGCGAAAAACTTGCTATGTCCTGAAACCATTGACTGAATAACGCCTCTAGGATTATATGCCAGATCCAATCCGTTGTGTGTTCTCTGACTTTACCCGCTCCCCCGGCCGGTTTTATGTCCTGATCCATTGACTTTTATATACCCTTTGATTTTGATGTCTAGTAACGCGTGGTTCAATATAAGTCCAGCTACAATTTATTTGACTGTGTTAAGGCCTTTGACGGCCATAGGTGAGTCCAAGCATACCCCGAAATAAAAAAGATACCAAAGGCATGACACCACAGTTATGTGTCGGCATGGGCTGATTAGTCACTAACCCATCGTGATGTCTTATTTAAGAGGGAAGAATAGGCGATTTTAGGTGAGATGGCCCTGAAGAAAGAACCAGATGCCGTTTACGCCCCATTCTTAGAAACCCCCACGGTTTATGGGCCCGTGGCGAGAAGAGGGATCCTTCTCGCAAGGGTTGTTGGTTTCACGTGAGTTGGTGAATCAAGAAATAACCTAATGGAAGTGATACGCATGGTGACTGGAATTGATTTGACTTAATGTGGTATGTACGATATATAATATAATGTACTATGTACTGTATATATTTTGATGTGGACAAGAATATTCATGTTGGCATTCAGGTTTATGGGGATTATACATTATATATCTTACTATAATTGATTTATATGTCCATGCTTATTATTCATGGGGTAAATAATTAATGTACTATTTACATAGTATGTACGTATATAATAATTGTGGTATATAAGTGTATGCACAAATTACATAGGGCAGTGGTTGATGGTTTGATGGGATTTAATACGGGGGTGTTACATGGGGTGGGGATGAATCCATTCATATAAGGGTGCAAGGAATAGTTTAATGTAGAATTTCAGCTTTGGGTGTTGATGGTGGGACTTGAAGTCTCTTCCTTGAGTCTTTGGGGGAGGTTATCGTTCCCCATTTCTGGTTTACAAGACCAGGGTAATTAATATACTACATAGACTCTTCATTTAAGGAGATGATTTTCTGCGATGCTTGCGAGTGGGAGGAGAACTAGGATAATAAGAAAGTAGAGGATAGAAGCTAGTTGACCGATGAGGATGAATGGGTGTTCTACAGGCTGTCCACCAATTCATGTTAGTGTAAGGAGGTCTGCGACTAGAAGTCAAAACAGGCATTGGCTGATTGGTCGGAAGGTTATACTACGTTGTTTTGATGTATGAAGTAGGGGGATTACAGCTAGGATGAGGATGGATAGGACTAGGGCTACCACTCCTCCCAGTTTATTTGGGATTGATCGTAGGATGGCGTAGGCGAATAGGAAATACCATTCTGGCTTGATGTGGGGCGGGGTGTTGAGTGGGTTGGCTGGGGTGTAGTTGTCTGGGTCTCCTAGTAGGTCTGGTGAGAATAATACTAGGGATATAAGAGCTATGAGTATGAGTATCAGTCCTAGGATGTCTTTGATTGTATAATAGGGGTGGAATGGGATTATGTCTGCGTCTGATGGGATTCCTGTGGGGTTGTTTGAGCCTGTTTCGTGTAGGAATAGTAGGTGTACCATTACTAGGGCTGCGATGATAAATGGAAGGAGGAAGTGGAGAGCAAAGAATCGAGTGAGGGTGGCTTTATCTACGGAGAAACCACCTCAGACTCATTCTACGAGGTTAGTTCCGATATAAGGGATAGCTGATAAGAGGTTAGTGATGACTGTTGCGCCTCAGAAAGATATTTGTCCTCATGGGAGGACATATCCTATGAATGCTGTTGCTATGACGGCAAAGAGAAGGATAATTCCGATATTTCATGTTTCTGTATATGTGTAGGAGCCGTAGTAAATACCTCGGCCTACGTGTAGAAATAGGCAGATGAAGAATATGGAGGCTCCGTTGGCATGGAGGTAGCGTAGGACTCAGCCGTAGTTGACGTCTCGGCAGATATGGGTTACGGAGTAGAAGGCGGTGGCAGTGTCAGATGTATAGTGTATTGCTAGGAACAGGCCTGTTAGGATTTGGATTGCTAGGCAGACGCCTAAAAGGGAGCCAAAATTTCATCAAGATGAGATACTTGAAGGGGCAGGGAGATCGATGAATGAGTCGTTGATAATTTTGAATAGTGGGTGAGATTTGCGGATGTTGGTCATTATGTTCCTATAGTTGAAATACAACGGTGGTTTTTCATGTCACTGGTCGTGGTTAAATTCCATGTGGGAATGATGATAACGTATGTTGTATTTGTTTTAAGTACTATTTTTGTTATTAGTTTTGTTGGGTTTTCTTCTAAGCCCTCTCCTATTTATGGGGGGCTGGGGTTGATTGTTGGTGGTGGAGTTGGATGTGGGATTGTGATGAGTTATGGTGGGTCTTTTTTAGGGTTGATGGTGTTTCTGATTTATTTAGGTGGGATATTAGTGGTTTTTGGTTATACTACTGCTATGGCTACGGAACAGTACCCTGAGGTTTGGGTATCTAATAAGGTTGTGTTAGGGTCTTTTATTTTTGGCCTTGTTATGGAGGTTGTGTTTGTATTATGTGTGCTGAGTGGGGATGGATTTAAGGTTCTGTTTGAGTTTAGTAATATAGGGGATTGAATAATTTATGATGTTGGGGATTCAGGGGTTGTTAGCAAGGAGGCAGTGGGGGTGGCTGCTTTATATAGTTATGGAGCTTGGTTGGTGGTTGTTACTGGGTGGTCTTTGTTAATTGGGGTTGTAGTTGTTATGGAGGTTACTCGTGGAAATTAAATATGAGTAGGGCTAGGGTGAGTGTGAGGAGAAAGGAGAGGAAATATAATTTGATTTGGCCTTTTTGACTGGAAATTAAAGTGGAGGTTTTTATTTGAAATTGGGAGATTGATTTGGGTAATACAATTTCTAGTCAGGCCAGGTCTAGTAGGAGGGAGGCTGTTTTTTGGCCTAGGGTAAGGTTTATTAGGGGGAGGGAGCGGTGTATAATTGTTGGGAAGTAGCCGAGAAGGGTGGAGAATTTGAAAGGGGTTTGAGGGTGTTTGAATTTTAGGTTTTGTGTGGCTGTATTGAGGTCTATGGCAATGGTGAAGCCTAGGATAGTTACGAATAGGGCTATTATCTTTAGGTAAGGGGGTATAGTTATTTGTGGGATAGTTATTGGGACAATATTATTTGTAAGGAGGAATCCGGCGAAGATGCTTCCGATTAGAAGGCGTTTGATGGAATTTATTAGATGGGGGTTGTTTTCGTTGATGATGATCAGCGCGGGGAAGCGTGGCTGGCCGAGTAGGGCGAAAAAGATAATGCGAGTGCTGTAGACAGCAGTCAGGGAGGTGGCAATAAGGGTAATTATTAGGGCTCAGGCGTTGGTATAAGACGTGTTAGCGGACTCAATGATCAGGTCTTTGGAGTAGAATCCCGTTAGGAAAGGTATTCCTGTTAATGCTAGGCTACCCACAGTTAGGGCGGTGGTAGTGAAGGGTAAGGTATGGAATAGGCCTCCTATTTTTCGAATGTCTTGTTCGTCGTTAAGGCTGTGAATGATTGATCCGGAGCATAAGAATAGTATAGCTTTGAAGAATGCGTGGGTGCAGATGTGGAGAAACGCTAGGTGAGGTTGGTTAATACCAATTGTTACTATTATTAAGCCTAGTTGGCTGGAGGTGGAAAAGGCTACGATTTTTTTGATATCGTTTTGGGTGAGGGCGCAGATTGCGGTGAATAAGGTGGTGATAGCTCCTAGGCATAGGATTGTGGATTGAATGAAATAATTATCTTCAATTAGTGGGTAGAATCGAATGAGGAGAAATACGCCTGCTACGACTATTGTGCTGGAGTGGAGTAGGGCTGAGACGGGTGTTGGACCTTCTATGGCTGAGGGTAGTCATGGGTGGAGTCCGAATTGGGCTGATTTTCCTGTTGCAGCAAGGACTAATCCTATTAGGGGAAAGTTGGTATTGTTGAGGTTAAGTGAGAAGATTTGTTGTAGGTCTCATGTGTTAGAGTTGAAGAGGAATCATGCTATGGCTGCCAGGAAGCCAATATCTCCAATTCGGTTATATAGGATGGCTTGGAGGGCTGCGGTGTTTGCATCTGTTCGGCCGTACCATCAGCCGATTAGTAGGAAGGACATAATTCCTACTCCTTCTCATCCGATAAAGAGTTGGAATAGATTGTTGGCGGTGACTAGAATGAGTATGGTGATGAGGAATATTAGTAGGTATTTGAAGAATCGATTAATGTAAGGGTCTGCGTGCATATACCATATAGAGAATTCTATGATAGATCATGTGACGAATAGTGCTACGGGCATGAAAATTATTGAGAAGTAGTCTAGTTTGAAGCTGAGAGAAAATTTGATAGTTTGAATAGTAATTCAATGTCAGTTTGATAGGATTATTTCTTGTCCTGATTGGATAAATATTATTATAGGGATCAGGCTAATTGTGAAGGCATAAGCAATGGTTGTTTTTACGTAATTGGGGTAGGAGCTGTTTTTGTGAAGGTTGAGGGTGGTTGCGATGATAGGTGCTAAAAGTATTAGAAGGGAAGTTAGGATTGAGGAGGTGGATAAATTTATTACTTTTATTTGGAGTTGCACCAATTTTCTGGTTCCTAAGACCAACGGATAACTACTATCCTTTAAAAGTGTAAGAAAGCCATATTGTTAGGTATGGGGGCATGAATTAGCAGTTCTTGCATACTTTCTTGGTAAATAAGAAGTTTTAAGTTCTATTATCAGATTCACAATCTAATGTTTTTGTTAAACTATATTTACAGTATAGGGGTCCTAGAATGATTTTGGGGTTGATGGATAGGAGTAGTAGTGGTAGCAGGTGTATCGCCATGAGTGTATTTTCTCGGGTAAAGGAGGGAGGGAGGTTGTTAATGTGGTGTGTTTGTTTTCCTCGTTGGGTTGTGATAAGTATATATAGAGAGTAGAGGGCAGTAATGACGATGTTAGTACCCATAAGGATGATGGAAATAGAAGATCATGAGAATGTTGCTATAACTACGAATAGTTCTCCGATTAGGTTAATTGTTGGTGGTAGGGCCAGATTAGTGAGGCTTGCTAGCAGTCATCAGGCCGCTATTAGGGGGAAGATGGTTTGTAGTCCTCGGGCCAGGATTATGGTTCGGCTGTGGATGCGCTCGTAGTTGGAGTTTGCTAGGCAAAATAATATTGAGGAGGTGAGGCCGTGGGCGATTATTAGGGCTGTTGCTCCTATATAGCTTCATGGTGTTTGGATTAGGACGGCTACAATGACTAAAGCTATGTGGCTGACAGAGGAGTATGCGATGAGAGATTTTAGGTCGGTTTGGCGCAGGCAAATCGAGCTGGTTATGATTATTCCCCAGAGGGACAACATTAGAAATGGGTATGCCATAGAGCTGGTTACGGGGGTTAATGCAACTGTAATTCGTAGTATTCCATAGCCGCCTAATTTTAGTAGGATGGCAGCTAGGACTATTGAGCCGGCGATAGGGGCTTCTACATGTGCTTTTGGTAATCAGAGGTGGAGTCCATAGAGGGGTATTTTTACTATGAATGCCATCATGCATGCTAATCATAGGAATACGTTGCTTCAGGTAGTGGATAGAGGTTTAATTCAGTACCCTATTAGTAGAAAATTTAGAGATCCTACGAGGTTTTGGATATACATTAGTGCTACTAGAAGAGGGAGGGACCCCACTAGTGTGTAAAATAAAAAGTAAAGGCCTGCATTTAAGCGTTCTGTTTGGTTACCTCAGCGTGTGATAATAATTAGGGTGGGAAGAAGTGTTGCCTCAAATAGGATATAGAATATAATTAGTTCTGTGGCAGTGAAAGTTATAATTAAGAATACTTGGAGTAGGACTAGCATTGTGATGAATAGTTTTTTTCGGGTAAGTGATTCTTTGGATAGATGGTGCTGGCTAGCGATTAATATAAGTGGTAGTAGTCATATAGTTAGTATTAGTAGGGGTGCCGATAGGGAGTCGGAAAAAAACATGAGTGAAGTGTTCAGACTGTTGTCGTTGAACTGATTAAGGAGTGGGAGACTTAGGAGGCTAATTAGAAGGCTGTACACTGTTGGGTTAATTCAGATTATGCTATGTTTTGATAATCATGCGAGGGGAATTAGTATGGTTGTAGGAATAATAATTTTTAGCATTGTAGAAGGTTCAGGTTTTGTACGTAGTCAACTCCGTAGGTGTTTGATACTATGACGAGTAATGACAGGCCGAGAGCCGCTTCGCAGGCGGCGAATACTAGTAGGATAATGGGTATTATGCTTGACAAGGTGAGATGTGCGCTTAGGATAATTACTGTTACTATTACGAACATGGATAGTATTATACCCTCTAAGCACAGGAGTGAGGATATTAGGTGGGATCGATATAGTAGTAGGCCTAGCAGTGATACTGTGAAAGCTAGAATAGTATTTATATAGATTAGGGCCATTTGATAATTATGAGTCTATTCATAATCTAATGAGTCGAAATCATTTATTTTGTTTAAACTAATTATCATTATTCGGTTCACTCTAGGCCTTTTTGGGATCATTCGTAGGCTAAGCTGATGGCTAGGAGAGAGATCAGGAATAGGGATATTGTAAGTATAGTCTTTAGGTCGTTGGTTTGGGCGGCTCATGGTAGGGGTAGGAGTAGGGCAATTTCTAGATCGAAGAGTAAGAATGTAATTGCAACTAGGAAAAACTTTATGGAGAAAGGGAGACGGGCTGATCCTATGGGGTCAAATCCACACTCGTAGGGGCTAGCTTTTTCTGAGTAAATGTTGGTTTGTGGGAGTCAGAATGCGATGATTACGAGTAAAGAGGCTAGTAGGGTGTTTGTTAGGAGAGTGAGTACGAGATTTATTATTCTTTTCTGGGGCACACCAGAGCTAATTGATTGGAAGTCAACTGTACTATTTAATACTAAAAGAATATGATCCTCATCAATAGATAGACACGTATAGGAATAGTCAAACAACGTCTACAAAATGTCAATATCAGGCGGCAGCTTCGAATCCGAAGTGATGGTTAGATGTGAAGTGAAATTTCAGTTGGCGTAGGAAACACACAATTAAGAAAGTTGATCCAATAATTACGTGGAGGCCGTGGAACCCAGTAGCTATAAAGAATGTTGAGCCATATACCCCATCTGCGATTGTAAAGGGGGTTTCGTAGTATTCTGAGGCTTGGAGTATTGTGAAGTACAGTCCTAAGGCAATTGTAATAAACAGGGCCTGCAGCATATGGTTACGGTTGCCCTCTATAAGACTGTGGTGGGCTCAGGTAATGGATACCCCTGAGGCTAGGAGGACGGATGTGTTGAGGAGAGGAACTTCTAGGGGATTTAGTGGGGTGATGCCTGCGGGGGGTCAGCATCCTCCTAGCTCTGGGGTTGGGGCCAGGCTTGAGTGATAGAAGGCTCAGAAGAAGCCGGCGAAGAAAAATACCTCTGAGGTAATGAATAGAATTATTCCATATCGGAGGCCTTTTTGTACAATTGGTGTATGGTGTCCTTGAAAGGTGCTTTCTCGGACGATGTCCCGTCATCACTGGTACATAGTTAGTGTGTTGGTTGCTAGGCCTAAGGATAGGAGAAGTATAGAGTTGAAGTGGAATCACATGACTAGGCCAGAGGTTAGGAGGAGGGCAGAGAGGGCTCCTGTGAGTGGCCAAGGGCTAGGGTTAACTATATGGTATGCGTGGGTTTGGTGGGTCATTAGGTATTGTCATGTAGGTAGAGGCTCACTAGTAGTGTGAAGACATAGGCTTGAATTAGAGCGACAGCAAATTCTAGAATAGTTAGCATAATTAAGATGATGAAGGTGATGAAGGCTGTAGTTGTGCTAATGCTTAGTAGAGCTAGGGTGGCCCCTCCAATTAGGTGAATTAGTAGATGTCCGGCGGTGATGTTGGCTGTTAGTCGTACAGCGAGGGCTATTGGTTGGATGAACAGGCTGATAGTTTCGATAATTACTAGTATTGGAATGAGGGGCAGCGGGGTTCCTTGTGGTAAGAAGTGGGCTAAAGAGGCTTTTGTTTTATAGCGAAATCCTAGAATAACAGTCCCGGCCCATAGTGGGATGGCTATGCCTAGGTTTATGGACAGTTGAGTGGTGGGTGTGAATGAGTGTGGAAGGAGGCCTAGAAGATTTGTTGAGCCAATAAAAAGGATAAGTGATATTAATATTAGAGTTCAGGTTTGGCCTTTATGATTGTGGATTATTATTATTTGCTTTGATGTTATGTGAAGTAGTCATTGTTGGATGGCGATTAGTCGATTGCTAACTAGTCGGTTAGTTGAGGGAAATAGTATGCTGGGGAATATGACAATGAGAACTACGATAGGCAGGCCTATTATAGTTGGGGTAATGAAAGAGGAGAATAGATTTTCGTTCATTTGGTTTCTCAGGGGGTGGAGTGTTTTAGTGATTTGACTTCTACGGGTTCTGGGCTGGAGTGAAAAATGTGGTTTGAGATTTTCAGTTGTATGATGATAAATAGGGTGAAGACTATTGATAGGATAGTGATTAGTCATGTGGATGTATCTAGTTGTGGCATTTCATTAAGGAGGGGATAGGCCCTCAGTCTTTAACTTAAAAGGTTAATGCTACTTTAGCTTCTTAATGACGTTAGAGCATTGATGATGATCATTTTTCAAAGTGTTTTAGAGGAACTATTTCAAGGACAATTGGTATAAAGCTGTGATTTGACCCGCAAATTTCGGAGCATTGGCCATAGTAAAGGCCAGGCCGTGTTGATAGTAGAGTAGTTTGGTTTAGACGGCCTGGGATGGCGTCGGTTTTTAGGCCTAGAGAAGGTACGGCTCATGAATGTAGGACGTCTTCTGATGAAATTAATATACGAATAGTTATTTCTATGGGGAGGACTACTCGGTTATCTACTTCTAGTAAGCGTAATTCCCCTGGTTTTAGATCAGAGGTTGGGACTATATAGGAGTCGAAGTTAAGATCTTCATAGTCTGTATATTCATAGCTTCAGTATCATTGGTGGCCTATTGTTTTTACAGTTAGGGTTGGATTGTTGATTTCATCTATCATATAGAGGATTCGTAGTGATGGGAGGGCAATTATAATAAGGATAATAGCGGGGAGAATGGTTCAGATTGTCTCTACTTCTTGTGCATCTATTGTGCTTGTATGAGTGAGGCTAGTTGTTAGTATAACTGAGATAATGTAAAGTACGAGAGAGCTAATTAAGAAGACAATTATTAGTGTGTGGTCATGGAAGTGTAGTAGCTCTTCTATAATGGGGGATGTGGCATCTTGGAAGCCTAATTGAAAGGGATACGCCATAGAGATATAAGGGAGTTCAACCCATAATTTAACTTTGACAAAGTTATGTAAATTTTACTAATACCTCGCTGGTGGAGAAAGACATAATGGATATGGTGTTGGCTTGAAACCAATATAAGGGGGTTCGATTCCTTCCTTTCTTATTTTGGAATTACGTAGGTTGGCTCTTCGAATGTATGGTAAGGTGGTGGGCACCCGTGCATTCACTCTAGATTTGTTGTTGTTAGTTCTACTGATGCGACTTCTCGTTTTGATGCAAAGGCTTCTCAAACTATAAAGACTATTAGGATGACGGCTGTTAGCGAGATAAAAGAGCCCATAGAGGATACAGTATTTCAAGTGGTATAGGCGTCAGGATAGTCAGAATAGCGTCGTGGTATTCCAGATAAGCCAAGGAAGTGCTGAGGGAAGAAGGTTATGTTAACGCCTACAAATATGATTAAGAAGTGGATTTTTGCTCAAGTTATGTTTAGTGTGTAGCCTGAGAATAGGGGAAATCAGTGGACGAAACCCCCTATGATAGCGAAGACCGCTCCTATGGACAGAACGTAGTGGAAGTGTGCTACAACATAGTATGTATCGTGGAGAACAATATCTAGAGATGAGTTGGCTAAGACGATACCAGTTAATCCTCCAACTGTAAACAGGAAAATGAAACCGAGGGCTCATAATATAGCGGGGGATCATTTAATATTGCCCCCATGCAATGTAGCTAATCAGCTGAAGACTTTTACTCCTGTGGGAATAGCGATGATTATAGTAGCAGAGGTGAAGTATGCACGAGTGTCTACATCCATACCCACAGTAAACATGTGGTGGGCTCATACAATGAAACCGAGGAAGCCGATTGATATTATAGCTCATACTATTCCTATGTACCCAAATGGTTCTTTTTTACCTGAGTAGTACGTAACAATATGTGAGATTATTCCGAATCCTGGGAGAATAAGAATATAGACTTCAGGGTGCCCGAAGAATCAGAATAGGTGCTGGTAGAGGATTGGATCCCCCCCTCCAGCAGGGTCAAAAAAGGTTGTGTTTAGGTTTCGGTCGGTTAATAGTATGGTGATTCCCGCTGCTAGGACGGGAAGGGATAGGAGTAGGAGAACGGCGGTAATGAGTACGGATCATACGAATAATGGTGTTTGGTATTGGGAAAGGGCTGGGGGTTTTATATTGATAATTGTTGTAATGAAGTTAATAGCCCCTAGGATGGATGAAACTCCTGCCAAGTGGAGAGAGAAAATGGTTAAGTCCACTGAAGCTCCTGCGTGGGCTAGATTACCTGCTAGAGGGGGATATACGGTTCAGCCAGTTCCGGCCCCTGCTTCAACTATTGATGAGGCTAGAAGGAGTAGGAATGAGGGTGGCAGTAGTCAAAAGCTCATATTATTTATACGAGGGAATGCTATGTCGGGCGCACCAATTATTAGAGGGACTAGTCAGTTGCCAAAGCCACCAATCATAATGGGCATTACTATGAAGAAAATTATTACGAACGCATGGGCAGTGACAATTACATTGTAGATTTGGTCATCGCCTAAGAGGGCTCCTGGTTGACCTAGTTCGGCCCGGATTAGAAGGCTTAGAGCGGTACCTACTATCCCTGCTCAAGCGCCAAATAGTAAGTACAAGGTGCCAATGTCTTTGTGGTTAGTTGAAAAGAGTCAACGGTTGATGAACATAGGTAAAATGGCCGAGTAGGCATTAGACTGTAAATCTAAGTACAGAGGTTGAGCCCTCTTTTTACCAGGGCCTTGTGGTGTATTGCACATTGAATTGCAAATTCAAAGAAGCAGCTTCAACCCTGCCGGGGCTTCTCCCGCCTTTTTTTTCTCGCGGCGGGAGAAGTAGATTGAAGCCAGTTGAGTAGGGTTTTTAGCTGTTAACTAAAGTTTCGTGGGGTAGAAGCCCACCAATCTAGAAGGGCTTAGCTTAATTAAAGTAGTTGATTTGCATTCAGCTGATGTAAGGTGAAGTCTTGCAGTCCTTATTGGCAGGAATTAAATGTATTTCATTTACTTAGAGCTTTGAAGGCTCTTGGTCTGGTTAACCTAAATTCCTAGTTTAGTACTGATAGTATTGGGGCTAATGGAAGGGCGAGTGTTGAGATAACGATTATTGGGGCTAGGCAAGGTATTTGTTTTGTGTTTGTGAATTGCCATTTGATTTTTATGTTGTTAGTTGATGGGAATATTGTAAGGGATGTGGAGTATGCTAGACGTATATAAAAGTATAGATTGAGCAGAGCTGTAATGGCTATGAGTATAGGCATGATGATGCTGTCGTTTTTTGTAAGCTCTTGAATGATTATTCATTTGGGGATAAATCCTGTTAGAGGGGGGAGGCCTCCTAGGGATAGTATAATTGCTAGGATTGATGCGGTGATTAGGGGTGTCTTATTTCATGAGTGGGATAGTGATAGAGTGGTAGTGGATGAATTATATATGAATAGTATGAAGGTGGTGGTGGTTATTAGGATATATAGGACTAGGTTAAGTAATGTTATTGTAGGGTTGTAGGCTAGGATAGCTGTTATTCATCCTATATGGGCGATTGAGGAGTATGCTAGGATTTTTCGTAGCTGGGTTTGGTTGAGTCCTCCTCACCCGCCTACTATAATTGATAATATGGAAATTGCGAGGAGGATATCTAGGTTGATTGAGGGGGAGATCTGGTAGAGGACAGACAGTGGGGCTAGCTTTTGTCATGTAAGCAGGATTAGGCCTGATGATAGTGGGATGCCTTGTGTTACTTCGGGGACTCAGAAGTGAAAAGGGGATAGTCCTAGTTTTATGGCGAGGGCTAGAGTTATAATGGTGGAAGCGATTGGGTTTAGTATACTTGTAAGGGTTCATTGGCCTGAGTGTAGTAGGTTGATAATGATTGCTAATATGAGTAGTATGGATGCAGTTGCTTGAGTGAGAAAATATTTAGTAGAGGCTTCTGTGGCCCGGGGGTTAGATCGTTTTATTAGCATTGGGATGACGGCTAGTATGTTTATTTCGAATCCAATTCAGATGAGGAGTCAGTGTGAGCTTATCATTACGATAAGTGTTCCTAGGACGATAGTGGAAGAGATTATGATGAGGATGAGGGGGTTTATTAGTACGGGAAGGATATAAACCAACATTTTCGGGGTATGGGCCCGATAGCTTATTTAGCTGACCTTACTATGTAGAATGTGGTGTAATTAGGTAGCACGGAGATTTTTGAAGTCTTAGGTGTAGGTTCAATTCCTATAGTTCTAGAAATAAGGAGGTTTAAGCTCCTATGCTTTACTCTATCAAAGTAACTCTTTTGTCAGACATATTTCTTATGTTAGGGGTGGTACACCAGCTGTAATAATAGGTATTGTTACGTGTCATATGCAGAGAGCTAGTGTTAGTGGAAGGAAGCTTTTTCATAAGAGATGTATGAGTTGGTCGTATCGGAAGCGTGGGTATGATGCCCGTACTCATAGGAATGAGATGGTAAGAAGTATGGATTTTGTTACGAAGTTAATTGTGTATAGTTCGGGTATTAGTGGGTTGTGAAATGCCCCTAGGAATAGGATGGTTGTGAAGATGTTTATTATAATGATGTTAGCATATTCTGCTAGGAAGAAGAGTGCGAAAGGACCTCCAGCATATTCTACGTTGAAGCCGGAGACCAGTTCGGACTCACCTTCTGTAAGGTCGAAAGGGGCTCGGTTGGTTTCTGCCAGGGTTGAGATGAATCATATTATGGCTAGGGGCCATGATGGAATGATGAGTCATATATGTTCTTGGGTGGTGATTAAGGTGGGTAAGGTAAAGGATCCGCTTAGTAGTAGGACAGACAGGAGGATGATTGCGAGTGTAACTTCGTAAGAAATTGTTTGTGCTACTGCTCGGAGGGCTCCGATTAATGCGTACTTGGAGTTTGAAGCTCACCCTGATCATAGGATTGAGTAAACTGCTAGGCTTGATATGGCTAGTATAAATAGGACTCCTAGGTTTATGTTGATTAGGGGGTATGGTATGGGTAGTGGGGTTCATATTGTTAGGGCTAGGGTGAGGGCTAGGATGGGTGCGATAATAAATATGGAAATGGAGGATGTTAAGGGACGGAGGGGTTCTTTAGTGAAGAGTTTGATAGCATCTGCGATTGGTTGGAGTAGTCCATAGGGGCCTACAACGTTGGGCCCTTTACGTAGTTGTATATAGCCAAGCACTTTGCGTTCTACAAGGGTGAGGAATGCCACTGCGAGGAGGATGGGGACAATTATTAGTAAAAGGTTAATTATGAACATGTTGTTAGAGAGAGGAGTTGAACCTCTGGCTGTAAAAGCTTAAGTTTTATGCAATTTACCGGGCTCTGCCACTCTAACAAGCCCTTTTCTAGGGCGGGGTTATTTGTTACTATTAGATTTAGATTAGATCATCTATTAGTTTTGAGGCGCTTGTGTAAAGTGGGCCTCGCTTCCCTTGTCCTTTCGTACTGGGGGGAGCCTTGAATAGATAGAAACCGACCTGGATTGCTCCGGTCTGAACTCAGATCACGTAGGACTTTAATCGTTGAACAAACGAACCATTAATAGCTGCTGCACCATTGGGATGTCCTGATCCAACATCGAGGTCGTAAACCCTATTGTCGATATGGACTCTTAAATAGGATTGCGCTGTTATCCCTAGGGTAACTTGTTCCGTTGATCAAAGGTGGTTTGGATCAATGAATGATATAGTGCTTTGACTTGTTAGTCTAGGCTTTTATCTCTCGGAGGTTTTTCTATGTTCCGAGGTCACCCCAACCTAAATTGTTAGCCCATAGTATAGGGTGGTTATGCCTGGTAGGTTGCTGTTTGTCCTTGTTGGGCTAGTTAATTGAAGCTCCATAGGGTCTTCTCGTCTTATTGGAATATTCCCGCCTCTTCACGGGAAGGTCAATTTCACTGATTGGAAGTAAGAGACAGTAAAACCCTCGTGTGGCCATTCATACAAGTCCTTATTTAGAGAACAAGTGATTATGCTACCTTTGCACGGTCAGGATACCGCGGCCGTTGAACGGATGTCACTGGGCAGGCAGTGCCTCTAATACTCGGTATGCTAGAGGTGATGTTTTTGGTAAACAGGCGGGGTTTGTGTTTGCCGAGTTCCTTTTACTTCTTTTAATCTTTCCTTTAATGCACTCCTGTGTTGGGTCAACAACTTATTTAATGGATAGCTTGTTTGTAGATTGGGCTCATTTTGTTGTTAACTATCAGTGGGTTATCCGTTCTGATATAAGTTTGTGCTGGGAGAAGTTCTTCTTGTTACTCATATTAACAGTGATTCTTCTATTTATTAATAGAATAGTCCAGTTGGGTATTAGGAGTTGGATATTATTTGGGGTATTGGGATGATTGTGGTTGTTGAGCTTTAACGCTTTCTCAATTGATGGCTGCTTTTAGGCCAACTATGGTGTTGATAATGCTTACTCACTAATAAAGGTTGTATCCTGTGTCTAAAAAGCTGTCCCCTTTTAGACTATACTTTAAACCTGCATTAAAATTATTAATTTTTTAGGCAGGGTTTAAGTTTGAACTGATATTCTGTCCTGGACAACCAGCTATCACCAGGCTCGATAGGCTTTTCACCTCTAACTACAAATCTTTCCACTATTTTGCCACATAGACGGATTGGTCCCATGGGACTGTTTGTAGGTAGCTCGTCTGGTTTCGGGGTGTTTAACTTTAGGTCTCTTTGCTAAATTATTCTAGTTAACTCATTATGCGAAAGGTAAAAGGGGTAATCTTTGCTGTTTTTTACTTGTAGGTTGTCTTTCATCTTTCCCTTGCGGTACTTTCTCTATGGCGCCGAGTATAATTTCTATCTCCTATACTTTTATGGTAGGTAAATGTTTTGGTTTAGTTGTGTGTATGAGTTGGGTTTGGGGTGGGTCGGGCTAGTTCTTGTTCAAAGTGTCCATTAGTGGGTGGAATCTCCTGGGTGTAAACTAGGTGCTTTGGTTTAAGCTACACTTTGATGTATCCAAGCGCACTTTCCAGTACGCTTACCTTGTTACGACTTATCTCCTCTAATACCTTATACATGTTTAATATGTTTGATTTGTGCTGTTATATTTGAGGAGGGTGACGGGCGGTGTGTGCGTGCTTCATGGCCTAATTCAACTAAGCTCTCTATTCTTGGTTTACTGCTAAATCCACCTTCGGCCCTTTATTTCATGAGGGATTCCGTGTGATTATTTGAGTGTTCTTTAGTAAGAAAATGTAGCCCATCTCTTCCCAACCCATGGGCTACACCTTGACCTAACGTTTTTATGTCTTGTGATTGTGCTTACTGCAGCTCCTTTTTAGGGTTTGCTGAGGATGGCGGTATATAGGCTGAATTAGCAAGAGTTGGTGAGGTTTATCGGGGTTTATCGATTATAGGACAGGCTCCTCTAGGAGGATATAAAGCACCGCCAAGTCCTTTGAGTTTTAGGCTGTTGCTAGTAGTACTCTGGCGAATAATATTGTTGGGCGAATTATTTGGGTTTAAGGCTAAGCATAGTGGGGTATCTAATCCCAGTTTGGGTCTTAGCTGTCGTGTACTCAGAGGTCTGTAAAGTTACTTTCGTAGTTTATTTTTATTTTGACTAGGGCTTTTTACAGCTTAGTCAGAATTTAACTTTATTTTATTGTTCTCTTAAACACGCTTTACGCCGTTGTTCCATTAATTTGGGTTAATCGTATGGCCGCGGTGGCTGGCACGAAATTTACCAACCCTAGGGTAATAGGTATAGCTTAGTCAAACTTTCGTTCATGGCTTAATTTTTATCACTGCTGTATCCCGTGGGGGCGTGGTTAAGCAAGGCGTCATGAGCTACTTGGTAGTGTGCTTGATGCCCGCTCCTTTTGATCAAATATGATTTTAAGGGCATTCTCACTGGGGCGCAGATACTTGCATGTGTAGTTTTACCTAGAACTAATGGAAAGGCCAGGACCAAACCTTTTTGTTTATGGGGTATAAATACCCATCTAGGCATTTTCAGTGCCTTGCTTTTGTTGTTAAGCTACATTAAC